CTAAATAAAATTTCCATAAAAAATTACATCGAGACAGGTTGGATAAATAAGATTCATGTTATACTTTTTAATACTGATCAAGAAAACTTGGAAAAACAAATAGATGCATTTGATAGAAATTCATTATCAACAGAAAAAAAACTTTATTTATTTCCATTCCCAGAAACTGAACAAGGAAGAATTAATTCAGAAGATCAAATAAAAATTTTGAAAATTTTCTTCAACGCAGTTATAACTGAGCCCAAGACTAAAAGAATTAAAAAAAAATCTATTGGAATAAAAGAAATAAGTAAAAAAGTTCCTCCGTGGTCATACAAATTAATCAACGATTTGGAACAACAGGAGGGAGAAAACGAAGAAAACGTGGCAGAGGATCATCAGATTCGTTCAAGAAAAGCCAAACGTGTAGTGATTTTTACTGATAACCAGCAAAATACTGATGCTAATAGCAAAAATACTAATAATCCTGATCAAGCCGACGAAGTGGCTTTGATACGTTATTCACAACAATCGGATTTTCGTCGAGACATAATCAAAGGCTCTATGCGTGCTCAAAGACGTAAAACAGTTACTTGTGAATTGTTTCAAGCAAATGTGCATTCTACTCTTTTTTTGGACAGAATAGACAAACCCCTTTTTTCTTTTGATATCTCCGGGATGATAAAATTCATTTTGAAAAACTGGATGTATAAAAAAACAACAGAATTAATAATTTCGGATTATACCGAGGAAAAGACAAAAGAAAGTGAGAAAAAAAAAGAGGAAGAAAAAAGAGAAGAATACAAAAGAGAAGAGAAAGCACGAATAGAAATAGCGGAAGCCTGGGATAGCATTTTATTTGCTCAAGTAATAAGAGGATCCCTATTAGTAACCCAATCTTTTCTTAGAAAATATATTCTATTCCCTTCATTGATAATAGCTAAAAATATAGCCCGTATGTTATTATTTCAATTTCCCGAGTGGTCCGAGGACTTAAAAGATTGGAATAGAGAAATGCATGTTAAATGCACCTATAATGGTGTTCAATTATCAGAAACCGAATTTCCAAAAAATTGGTTGACAGACGGTATTCAGATAAAGATCCTATTTCCTTTTTGCCTTAAACCTTGGCACAGATCTAAGGTGTCACCCCCCCAGAAAGATCCGCTGAGAAATAAAGGGCAAAAAAACGATTTTTGTTTTTTAACAGTTTGGGGAATGGAAACTGAACTTCCTTTTGGTTCTCCCAGAAAACAAGGTTCATTTTTTGAACCCATTTTTAAAGAACTCAGAAAAAAAATTCTCAAATTGCAAAAGAATTCTTTTTTAGTTATACAGGTTTTAAAAGAAAGAATCCATTTTTTTTTAAACCTTTCAAAAGAAAGAAAAAAATGGGTCATGAAAAACATTCTATTTTTAAAAGGAATAATAAAAGAACTTTCAAAAAGAAACCCAATTCAATTATTTGGATTAAGAGAAATATATGAATTGAGTGAAACTAAAAAAGAAAAAGATGGGATAATCAGTAATGGGATGATTAATGAATCGTCCATTCAAATTCTATTTATGAATTTGACAGAAAAAAAAATGAAAGATCTGGCTGATAGAACCAGCACAATCAGGAATCAAATAGAAAAAATTACAAAAGATAAGAAGAAAGGATTTTTAACTCCGGAAATCAATATAAATATTAGTTATAATAAAAGAAGTTATCCTACTAAACTATTAGCATCAATAAAAAATATTTGGCAGAAATTCAAAAGAAAAAATGTTCGATTAATCCATAAATCATATTCTTTTTTCAAATTTTTAATTGAAAGGATATACATAGATATACTTCTCTGTATCATTAATATTCCGAGGATCACTACACAACTTTTTTTTGATAATTCAAAAAAAATGATTGATAAATACATTTACAATAATGAAAGAAATAAAGAAAAAATTGATAAAACAAATAAAAATACAATTCGTTTTATTTGGACTATAAAAAAATCAATTTCGGATATTAGTAATAAAAAATCAAAGATTTTTTTATCCTCATTCTCACAAGCATATGTATTTTACCAATTATGTCAAACGCAAATTCGTAACTTGTATAAGTTAAGATATGTCCTTCAATATCACGGAACATCTCTTTTTCTTAAGAATTTTATTCTTAAGAATAAAATAAAGGATTATTTTGAAACACAAGGAATTTTTCATTCTGAATTAAAACATAAAAATATTTGGAATTCGGGAATGATTCAATGGAAAAACTGGTTAAGGGTTCATTATCAATATGATTTATCTCCGATTAGATGGTATCGATTAGTACCACACAAATGGCGAAATAGATTCAATCAAACCCGTATAGTGCAAAATAAAGATTTAAACAAAAGGCATTCAGATGAAAAAGATCGATTAATATTAATTAATTACAAAAAATTAAATGATTTTGAATCAAATTCATTACCAAATTCAAAATATAACTTTCAACAATACTATAGATATGACCTTTTTTCATATAAATCGATTAATTATGAAAAAAAGAAGGATTCACATATTTATGTATCACCATTACGTTTAAATAATAAACAAGAGATTTGTTATAATTACAATAAGATATATAAAAGGGGTAAATTCGTTGATATGACAGGAGGTATTATTCCTATTAATTTAGAAGATAATGCTATTATGAATCTGGATAAATTTACAGATAGAAAATATTTTGATTGGAGAATTTTCGATTTTTGTCTTCGAAATAAAGTCGATATTGAGTCCTGGATCGATATCGATACCAATGGTAATAAAAATACTAAGACTGAGATTAATAATTATCAAATAATTGATAAAATGGATCAAAAAGGTCTTTTTTATCTTAAAATTTCCCAAAATAGAGGAATTATGGCATCCAACAAAAAAAAAGACCTTTTTGATTGGATGGGAATGAATGAAGAAATACTAAGTCGTCCCATATCGAATCTGAAACTTTGGTTCTTTCCAGAATTTGTGCTGCTTTATAATACATATATTATGAGACCGTGGATCATACCAATCCAACTACTTCTTTTAAATTTTAATGAAAATGGTAGTGAAAATAAAAACATCACTAGAAAGAACAAAAGGGATCTTTTTCTATTTTCGAATGAAAAAAAATCGATTGAATTAGAGAATCGAAATCAAGAAGAAAAAGAATCCGCAAGTCGAGATAATCTTGAATCAGATGCACAAAATCAAGCGAACCTTGGATCACTTCTCTCAAAGCAAGAAAAAGATATTGAAGAAGATTATGCAAGCTCAGATATGAAAAAACGTATAAAGAAAAAGCAATATAAGAGCAACACGGAAGCAGAACTTGATTTCTTCCTAAAAAGGTATTTACGTTTTCAATTGAGATGGGATGATTCTTTAAATCAAAGAATGATCAATAATATCAAAGTATATTGTCTCCTACTTAGACTGATAAATCCAAGAGAAATTGCTATATCCTCTATTCAAAGGGGAGAAATGAGTTTAGATATTCTGATGATTCAAAAGGATTTAACTCTTACAGAATTAATGAAAAAGGGTATATTAATTATCGAACCAGTTCGTTTGTCTATAAAAAATGACGGACAATTTATTATGTACCAAAGTCTAAATATTTCATTGGTTCATAAGAGTAAGCCCCAAATTAATCAAAGATACCGAGAAAAAAGTTATATTGCTAAGATTAATTTGGATAAATCCATTGAAAGACATCAAAGAATGGCTGAAAATAGATACAAAAATCATTATGATTTGTTCTTTGTTCCCGAAAAAGTTTTATCCACTAAAGGACGTAGAGAATTAAGAATTCGAATTTGTTTCAATTCACGGAAGAGAGATGGTATTCATAAAAATCCAGTATTTTGCAACAACGTAAAAAACTTTGTTTTGGATAAAAGAAAACATTTTGATAAAAAGAAACTAATTAAATTAAAGTTCGTTCTTTGGCCTAATTCTCGATTAGAAGATTTATCTTGTATGAATCGATATTGGTTTGATACCAATAATGGGAGCCGCTTCAGTATGATAAGGATAAATATGTATCCACGATTGCAAATTTGTTAATGATGCGTTTTTCATATATATTCTGTACCATATATGTATGGTATATGAAACAAATAGTTGCACCCATGTATTGTCTTACCTTCCAGTCTCATACATGACTACGAATTCAATGCATGTATCAATATCCAATAGATCTATAAATGATTAACGGAATCTTCTTATTTTTTATTTTATTATTAGATTAGATCCAAAATTTTGTATCTTTTCTAAATGTAGAAATATATCATCCTTTCCTATTCCTATACGAATAAAATTGAAAAGAAAATTGGATTGATTAATTTTATTTGATAAAATTAGGAGTTCATAAAGAAATTAAGATTATTGTGTATACCAAATTAAAATGACTAGCATTATTCTTACTGATCAGTAAAATCCATTAAAAAAAAAGAGGATAGAAAATCCGTTTTATGGTAAAAAATTCATTCATTTCAGTTATTTCACAAGAAGAAAAAGAAGAAAACAGGGGGTCCGTTGAATTTCAAGTATTTCATTTCACCAATAAGATACGAAGACTGACTTCACATTTGGAATTGCACAGAAAAGACTATTTATCTCAGAGAGGTCTACGTAAAATCCTGGGAAAACGCCAACGACTGCTCTCTTATTTGTCAAAGAAAAATAGAGTACGTTATAAAGAATTAATTAGTCAGCTGGATATTCGGGAATCAAAAACTCGTTAATTGAAAAAGGAATTTGAATTATTTTCTTTTTTTATTAGATCTTGAATTTTAATGAACTTCTTTTCATTTTCAGCAATTCATGAAAGAATGAATCGAGGAATAACCTATGAATGTAACAACTACAAGAAAAGACCTCATGATAGTCAATATGGGACCTCACCACCCATCAATGCATGGTGTTCTTCGGCTCATCCTTACTCTAGATGGCGAAGATGTTATTGATTGTGAACCAATATTGGGTTATTTACACAGAGGAATGGAAAAAATTGCGGAAAATCGAACAGTTATACAATATCTGCCTTATGTAACACGTTGGGATTATTTAGCTACTATGTTCACAGAAGCAATAACCGTAAATGGACCAGAACAGTTGGGAAACATTCAAGTACCTAAGAGAGCCAGTTATATTAGAGTAATTATGTTAGAGTTGAGTCGTATAGCTTCTCATCTGTTATGGCTTGGCCCCTTTATGGCAGATATTGGTGCACAGACTCCTTTTTTCTATATTTTCAGAGAAAGAGAATTAGTATATGATCTATTCGAAGCTTCCACCGGTATGAGAATGATGCATAATTATTTTCGTATCGGAGGAGTAGCGGCCGATCTACCTTATGGATGGATAGATAAATGTTTGGATTTCTGTGATTATTTTTTAACAGCGGTTTCTGAATATCAAAAACTTATTATGCGAAATCCTATTTTTTTAGAACGAGTTGAGGGGGTAGGCATTATTGGTCCAGAAGAAGCAATAAATTGGGGTTTATCGGGACCAATGCTACGAGCTTCCGGACTCCAATGGGATCTTCGTAAAGTTGATCATTATGAATGTTACGACGAATTGGATTGGGAAATCCATTGGCAAAAAGAAGGAGATTCATTAGCTCGCTATTTAGTCCGAATCGCTGAAATGAGGGAATCGATAAAAATTATTCAACAGGCTCTGGAAGGAATTCCAGGGGGACCCTATGAGAATTTAGAAACCCGATGCTTTGCTAGAGAAAGGGATCCAGAATGGAATGATTTTGAATATCGATTCATTAGTAAAAAACCTTCTCCTACTTTTGAATTACCGAAGCAAGAACTTTATGTAAGAGTTGAAGCCCCAAAGGGAGAATTGGGAATTTTTTTAATAGGAGATCAGAGTGGTTTTCCTTGGAGGTGGAAAATTCGTCCACCTGGTTTTATCAATTTGCAAATTCTTCCTCAGTTAGTTAAAAGAATGAAATTGGCCGATATTATGACAATACTAGGTAGCATAGATATCATTATGGGAGAAGTTGATCGTTAAAATGATAATTGATACAACAGAAGTACAAGATATAAATTCTTTTTCTAGATTGGAATCTTTAAAAGAAGTCTATGGAATCATAGGGATGTTTTTCCCTATTTTGACTCTTGTATTGGGAATCACAATAGGTGTACTCGTAATTGTGTGGTTAGAAAGAGAAATATCTGCAGGAATACAACAACGTATTGGTCCCGAATACGCCGGTCCTTTGGGAATTCTTCAAGCTTTAGCAGATGGGACAAAACTTATTTTCAAAGAGAATCTTTTTCCATCTAGAGGAGATACTAGTTTATTCAGTATAGGACCATCCATAGCAGTTATATCAATTTTACTAAGTTATTCAGTAATTCCTTTTAGTTATCACCTTGTTTTATCTGATCTCAATATCGGTGTTTTTTTATGGATTGCCATTTCCAGTATTGCTCCCATTGGACTCCTTATGTCAGGATATGGATCAAATAATAAATATTCTTTTTTAGGTGGTCTACGAGCCGCTGCTCAATCGATTAGTTATGAAATACCATTAACCCTTTGTGTGTTATCAATATCTCTACGTGCGATTCGTTAAAAAGAAACTTTTCTTTATTCCTTTCTTTTTCGAAAAGAAATTGAATAGATATCTCCTTTTTTTATTCATCATTCAGTTTGATGACCTAAATCAGATAGTTGTATGAGTGAAAGAAAACAGCTTAGAAATTAGCAGTAAAAAGATTGAGTCTCATTTCCTACGTACAAGAATAAAAAAAAAAGTAAATATAAGCAAGACTTTTACCCCAAGATTGGTTGATTAGTCATCCTGGCTTGAAGCGGGCTCAACTCAAAAGATCAACCACATAGAGTTTTCACTATCGTTTCTATGTATTACCATAACGGGTGATTGAGCAAAAATCAGTGGATGGTTAGGAACACCAAAATACATAAAGGATTAGTAATGGAGATTTTTTATGTAAATTATCCAAAAGGAATTTTTACATAACATAAAAAGAATAGTAATTGGGGCTTTAAGTTAGTAGAAATGATCAAGCAGTACTACCCACGATTCCGATTCAGAGTATACTCCTATCCACAGATTCAAAAATGACTATCAGGAACGAAATAATCCTTTTTTTGAAACCCCCCCTTTTTTTTTCAGAAAGAAGAATAGGAACGAAAAAAAAAAAAGATCTTTTTCTTATTTCCTATATTAATAGGGATAACGTGGCATTATTCAGGAACTAATGTATAATTTTTTTTTTCGTAATCAAAAAGAATGGGTTGAAATATCTATTGCTATTTCTACAAAGAGTATTTTATTGAAGGATTAAGTTATTACTCAACAAATAAAAATTCAAATTATTAAAGGATGAGATCAATTCAGAAGTGCTTTTTTAGTTATTATTATAGCAGACAGAATTCCATTGGTCTAATTCAGGACCTTCCGATAGGTTTTGACTCTATCTATATAGAATATATATTTCATTTCGAATCGATATATAGTAT